ACACTTCTAACAAATGAATTAAATAAATTTAAATTTTGTAAAGATGAATAAACAGGCTTATATAAAAAAGACGATATAAGAATTCCGAAATAAGCTATACTAACGGAAAAAGTTGCATTTGTGATAAATTCATACCAATCTACAGAATGGTTTCTATTTTTATGTAAAAGGTTTATAGACGAATTTAAGAATTTGGATAGTATATCCAAATCCATTCCTTCCTGATTGAATAACGGAATTCCTACGGCCCCAATGAACAACGTAAATAAAACTAATACAAGCATCGGAAATAACATAGTATTGTCCGACTCGTGGGGATATGAGAAAGTGTTTTTAGTGCCAAAACGAGCAATACTAATAAACGGATGTACCATACTTCTTACATTTCCATTATTATTAATCCAATACGTGTTTAAAAAATAAGTTTTTTCATTGTTTTTCGTAGTTAAAAAATCTAATAAACGAAAGCTTGTTTTAATAATTTTTTTTCCTTCTTTACCCCAGAGAGACATTGAATAGAACGAGCTATTTTTTTTGCCGCTGTAATTTTGAAAATAAACATTTAAATGTCCTTCAAAAGTAAGTAAATAGATACGAAACATATAAAATGCAGTTAATCCTGCCGTGGAACAAGCTATTATTGCAAAAATCGGTGAATACAACCAACTATCATTAAGAATTTCATCTTTGGACCAAAAACAAGCAAGAGGTGGAATACCACAAAGAGAAAGTGTACCTAATAAAAAAGCGGTTTTTGTAATTGGTACATGTTTTCTTAAACCGCCCATAAGAACCATATTCTGACTTTTATCTGGAGAATATCCAACAATAGTTTCCATCGAATGAATAATTGATCCAGATCCTAAGAACAACAATGCTTTCGAATAGGCATGAGTAATCAAATGAAATAAAGCAACTCGATAAGACCCCATACCTAGAGCTAACATCATATAACCCAATTGAGACATTGTAGAATAAGCTAAGCTTTTCTTAATATCTTTTTGAGCAAGAGCTAAAGTGGCTCCTAAAAGTAATGTTATTATACCTGTCAAAGCTATTAGATTTATTATGTAAGGTATAACTATGAAAAGAGGAAGAAGCCGAGCTACAAGAAAAATCCCTGCTGCTACCATAGTAGCGGCATGTATAAGAGCCGAAATGGGGGTAGGCCCTTCCATGGCATCAGGTAACCATACATGAAGGGGAAATTGGGCGGATTTTGCAACTGCGCCGGCAAATAATAGGAAGGCGCATAAGGTAACAAATAAAAAATTAACCTCATTATTATAAACCAAGTTATTAAATATCTCAAACAAATCCCGAAATTCAAAACTACCCGTTATCCAATAAAAACCCAAAATTCCTAATAATAAACCGAAATCCCCGACACGATTAGTTACAAACGCTTTTTGACAAGCATTCGCCGCACTAGGTCGTGTGAACCAAAAACCTATTAATAGATAAGAACACATTCCAACCAATTCCCAAAAAATATAAATTTGTATCAAATTAGAACTAGTAACTAATCCCAACATTGAAGTATTGGAAAAACTCATATAAGCAAAAAATCTCAAATATCCCTGATCATGAGACATATAATTATCACTATAAATAAGAACCATCATTCCAACAGTAGTGATTAATATTGACATAATAGAAGTAAGTGGATCAACCAAGCAGCCAAATTCTAAATAAAAATCATTATTGATGGTCCAAGACCATACATATTGATAGACGGAATTGTGATTTATTTCCTGAATAGAAAAATGGGCTGAAAAAATCATAACTATACTTAACAATAAAACACTCGGAAAAGCCCACATACGGCGAAGATTTTTTGTTGCCGTTGGAAAAAGTAGAAGTCCTGCTCCAATTAACATTGGAACTGGAAGTGGAATGAAAGGTATAATCCATGAATATTGATATGTATATTCCATAAAAAAAAAATAAAATATTTTTCTTAATTAATATTAATTGTTTCTGATTCACCGGTTCTTATTTGTTTTCTGTTGAAAGGGGTCAGTTAATAAAAAAAAATTAAGATATATAAAATAAAACTTAAATAAAATTTGCATTCTAATTATAATTATTACGTATTACAATAATTTATTTATATCTTTTATATCTATAGAGCGAGGATAGATAATTACACCAAAAACAGTGTTTGGTATGAATCATAAAGCGCATAACTTGACCCATAAAAACTATTTATTGTAATTGTAATTCGGTTATTCAGAATCATTAAACAATTTGTTTTGTAACTAATTGATTGTCTTCCATTACAATAAAAGCTATTTGTAGGAAATGCTATGATATCCAACACTTTATTTTATGTAAAATAAAAAAAAGGGCAAATAAAATGCCTTTTAATGCCTTTTATAATATATAATATAATAAAAAAATTATAGATTTTGTATCCTTTAACAGATTAACTACTAGTCCCACTCGAATTTGAGAATTAAAGTTGGGTGTACTCTTTCTTCGAGTTTGACCAATTAAATTAATTAATATATTAAATTAATTAATATAATAGAAAATTATTAAAGTTTTTTAATTAAGCGATAGAGGGGTTGGGTTATTAACCTTTTGATGTATTTTATTACATGTATAAATGTAACACGACGAAAATAGAAAGAAAACTAAACGCACAATCTTTTCTTTTTTGTTTGTATTGTATTTTATCAACTTCAATCAATTCTATTTGGCATAGGGGATTGTTGTTAGTAATATTTTATGCGATTTTTACACACCCCCCTTTTTTATGAAGGGAGTATGATTTAGAGAATAAATAGATAGAGAACAGTAAAGAAAAATTGATTTTGAACAATAGATGTCTTTCACATCCAACCGAAGAACCTATTATAATATAATTTTTTAATGGCAGTTCCAAAAAAACGCACCTCTATTTCAAAAAAACGGATTCGTAAAAATATTTGGAAAAGGAAGGGATATCGGGCAGCATTGAAAGCTTTTTCATTAGCGAAATCTCTTTCTACCGGGAGTTCTAAAAGTTTTTTTTGTGTAACAAATAAATAATAGTAATCAAACAATATAATAAAAAATCTTAATCGGTCTAATTAGAAAAGTAATCTAATTTTGTTTCTAATTTTTTTATAATATTTATAAGTTATAAGAATTTTAATTAACATCATAATAGTAAAATAATTTATATTTATATAATTTATATATAATAAAAAATAATATATATAAAAAAAATTATTTTATTATTTTATATTTATATAATAAATATAAATCATAAATAAAAATAATTAGTTTCATAATGTTTTAATTTAGAAGGCGTCTTTTTTCTTTCATTTCTGATATAGATAAGAATTCTGTTGTCTACTTAATTCGAAAAATTAATGGTACTTTTTTGTTTGAAAAAAGGATAAATACAAGCACAAGGGTTCACCTTTCGTTTTAGTATATTTTATAATTTTCAGGATGGGGATTCTCACTTTCCCCATCGACTTGAATCAATAATAAAAATAAATTTATTTTTTATTATATATTATAATTATATATTAAAAATATTATAATTATATATTAAAAGATATTATAATTATATATTATTATATATTAAAAGAAGGGTTCGTTGAAACTAATTGATTTAGTTTTAAATATGTTTTATAATCTTCTAAATCATTATTTTTCTAAATTATTATCACTATATAAACTCTTTAACCCAATTTAATTAAAAAAATCCCCTTTTACATTTTTAGGTAGTTATATGACTAATGTGCCAATTTTGAGTGATCCGTTTTAGATCCTATGGTTCGATTGGAAGATCGATCAAAATATAATATATATCAAAGATATAATATATATTAATTTAAAAATTTATAAAGTATTTTTTGAAGTACGGTACAATTTCGATAGAAATATAAAATATTGTTATATAATTGATACACCCATACTAATACCTAACTTAATTGGGTTGCTAAATCTTAACACAAATTCTCTACACAACGAAAAACCCTAAGAATTCATATAAAAATAACTATGCAAATATTTACAAAAACCCCTTGAGTGTATCGCTGAAATTGTGTTATATAAAAATTATATTTTATCGATAAAATTATTTTTTTATTTTAGATTAATAAAATAAATGATAAAATAAATGAATCATTAAAAAATGCAAACGAGACAGAACATTGCTTTTAGTTCTATCTATGGATTGAAGTCAAAATAATCTAGTTCCAACCGTAACATTTTTGTTTTAGGAAAACATAAAGTAATAACTTACGAAAAACTACATTTTTAGTTCAGTTAAATAAAATTGACATTCTAAAATAATAAATAAAAAGATAATAAATATTATTAACGAAAACGTTTAAATCCCTAATTCTTAAACAAGTTTTTATTCATCAATTTAATGGTTTCCTAAAAAAATATTGCATTTAATTAACTCCTTCAATCTCGACGATTGAATAAAAATAGGTTATTATGATTTCGAATAAGCCGCTATGGTGAAATAGGTAGACACGCTGCTCTTAGGAAGCAGTGCTAGAGCATCTCGGTTCGAGTCCGAGTGGCGGCATGGCATCTTCTAAAAGAGTAAGTCCTATAATGAATTCAATTCCCGATTTCAATTCCTATAATTGCGGGACCCCCTTTTAATAATTTTTATGATATTTTCAACTTTAGAGCATATATTAACTCATATATCCTTTTCTATCGTTTCAATTGTAATTACAATTCATTTGATAACTTTATTAGTCGATGAAATCGTAGGACTATATGATTCGTCAGAAAAGGGTATGATAGTTACTTTTTTCTGCATAACAGGATTATTAGTTACTCGTTGGGTGTATTTGGGGCATTTACCATTAAGCGATTTATATGAATCATTAATTTTTCTTTCGTGGAGTTTTTCCATTATTCATATGATTCCGTATTTTAAAAAACATAAAAACCATTTAAGCGCAATAACCGCGCCAAGTGCTATTTTTACTCAAGGTTTTGCTACTTCGGGTCTTTTAACTGAAATGCATCAATCC